CACTACAAGTGAAGGAGATACACGATTTAAATAACGAAAGATCCAATATTTAAAAATTGTATCTAAAATGACTGGAAAAGTAGAAACAAGACCGGATATAATTTGATCATTATGAGCAAATCCAAAATCTTTGTAGACAGAGCCAATCATTAATTCCCAACCGTGGGGCGAGTGGAATCCTATACATAAATCAGTTAATAAAAGAATAGAAAAAGCTTTTATTGTGTCGCTTAAGTTGTATAGGAATTCTTGAAACCAAGAGTTAAGAATAACAAGTTCTTCATTACCTAGAATAGAATAACCACTTAGAATACCGAAACAGATTATATTTGTCGAGAAGTGTAAAATTGTATGGATGCGATCCTCGTTGTGCATCTTGATCAATTGGATCGTTTCTTTGTAGATTTCGATGCGAGGCTTTTGTAAATGTGTTTCCGGGTATTCCTTTATCATTTCGTCCAAACGTAAGAGTTCCTCTAAGTCTATGAATTCTTTTAGAATACTCTTTTCTTGAATATCATTCAAAAAAATTTCGGATTGCCTAGTATTCCACCAATTAGTAAACCAAGATTCCAGACTTTTATTAAATGAGAGAGAGATCCACCAAGGCAAAAATACTATAGATGCAAGATATAGAAGGGAAATTAATACTTTCTTTTTTGCCATTTTTTCGTCTGTGAATTTAAAAATTTTTAATGAACGCACCTCATTCGTCGACTCTATATGATACTAATATTTCTATCAAGCATAAGTTCTATTACAAGTCATCGATGTATTTCCGGATTTTTTTGTGATTCAGTACAGCGGTTAGTCCTTGAATTTAGAAAGAATATAGAATAAGAAAGAGCCCTCTTCAAATTAATAGTAGTCGGATTTCGAGACGAAAGAACTCCCGTTCTATCAAAATATCAAATATTTAGAAAAAAAAATTCTTTACTTTATGATGAAATGTTTTGTTTTGATATATGATGAATCTATCATTTAGATTTGTTACTGAATTGAGTTAAGTGGATTTACATACACATAAAAAAAATTGTGGACATAAACAATTTAGTTTTAGAATTGTTTCATATACGTTTGCTTTGGCTCGAGTAAGCGTTCTGAAGAAACTTCAGTTAAGTTATGCTATAGAAAAAAAGATGATTCTTGAGTTTTTTATCTCTTGCAAAGTATTCATTCTTCAGTTCCTTTTTTCAAAATACTTCAATTGGTACACGCAAGAAATAGGCCAATTCAGCAGCTTTTTGCTCAATCTCTCGTGGAGTAAAATTCTCATCAGTACGAGTCAAGGGAATGGCTCCTTGTCCTTTTATTTCCATATAAAGGACACGACGAGCATAAATACCCTCTTTAATTTCTATTCTGATGGACTGAATGTCTTTCATAAGGAATCGGAGGAATATGCGACGATTTTTTCCAGGAAATCCCCAACGAAAAATACACACTATGCCCTCTTTTATATCGAATCGATCATAACCACTACCTACATTCCACGAAATTGTGCACCACAAATAGGAGCTAATAAAAAGACCTGCGATCCCATAGAAAGACATCACGATACCTTGTGGAAAAAAAATTATTTGCTGAGAAGGAAATAAAGATATAAAATTCCTACCAAAATAACTGGACGTTCCAACCAATAAAAACCCTAATGAACCTAAAAAAAGAATAAAGGCCCAACAGAAATTACTTGTTTTTCGAGACCCCGCTATAAGTTCTACCCATATACGTTCTGATCGCCAACTCATACTCTAACTAGACCTAGTTGCATTTTATTGGAATTGGGAGAATAACAAAAATAATTTTTTTTTTTTTTACTTTTTTTTGTTTCCGAAGTAACTCTCATCAACCAGCACTATTATGATGTGAACCTTTAGGGATAATTCATCGAATTTCTTAGATCCAAACTAAAATAATAACATCCCTTTCATATGATTTCCTAATACATATAGATATATTGACTTTACATTTCAGAAATTCTCCCCGATCCCGATCTATTTGAAAATAGTTATAATTCATTTATCATGTTTACACATACATAAGAGCTTATGCCCGAAGGAAGCCGCATATTATACCATATTTTACTAAATAGATATCCGTGTTATGATCCAAGTAAGTCTTGAAAAAAAAATATATATATATAAGTCCTTGTTGTATCTAAAAAATCTTGTTTTTTTGAACATAAAGAGATAAAGAAGCCATTGCAATTGCCGGAAATACTAAGCCCACTAAAGGCACAAAAATGGAGGGGAGACTGTTGAGAGTTATCATAGAATGGGTACCTCGATTTAATATTTGTACCTGTTATTTATTGTTATATTTATTGTTTTATATTTGAACCTTATCCTTATATTGTTATAAAGATATCTTATAATTCATATATAATTGTTATATTATACTAAGTATACCTAAGTGAGTATATATATACTTAATAGGGATAGGGAGTCTATAAGTATATGTTTTAAGAAATATATATTAATTTAAGAAATATATATATTAA